TGTGGAGGGAAGTGGGGTAAATGGCTGATACTACTGGAAGGATTCCTCTTTGGATAATAGGTACTGTAGCTGGTATTCTTGTGATCGGTTTAATAGGTATTTTCTTTTATGGTTCATATTCTGGATTGGGTTCATCTCTGTAGTAATCAGATGAATTGAGTTGTAAATTGTAGCCATGAAAGCGTAAGAACTCAACGGGATTCCCTTCTTTGTATGATTTGAGGGGGTAGGTCCCGTTGAGTTCTTAAGAATTAGAATATTTTTCGTCTAAATGGCAAAACCCCATTCCATTTTTCTGATGATGTTTTTGAAAAATGCAGTTCATTGATCCATCCGCCCGTTGCTCGATAGTCTCTATCGATACTTTCAAAGTAAAGTTAGAAGAAAGAAGAAATCACTCAATTTCCTAGATGACATACTATCCTCAAATAATAATAAAACCTTAGTATTTTTTTGTATCTCATCAAAAATGGAAATTTTTCTAAGTTTATTGAAGAAGTTCTATTTACTCAATAAACCTCGCTCTCTTTTGTTTGCCCACTATTCTACTATTCTCTTTTATATTAAATAATATAAATATAATATTATGTAATATATATATAATATATATATAAAAGTTCTGATATTTTTTTTTTTTTTTAATTCAAAACTTAGACTAGTAATCTTTGACGAACAGGATAAAGAATCTTTTTTTTCTTTCGACACAAGAAAGAGATGTGGAAAATTCCTTTTCTTGTGTCGAATACTAGGAAGATGAATAATCGTCCCTATAATTTTGTGTTCCACGCATTTATCCGTTCTATTCCCCGCTTACTTATGTCTAGTATCTAGTCGAATTTTATTCGATTAGAATAGAAAACACTATTAATGTATTTTATGACATTGAAATGTGATAATAGTAACATAATCATACCACCCCAATTTGGATTCAAAAAAAAAGTAAAAAGTCTTCTTCACAATCTACATACTATGACTAGGAATGCAGTACAAGTAATGAGTATAAAAAAGCAAAAGGCTTTTCATAATATCCATTTTTTATCATAAAGAGTCGTCAAAAATAATTTTGTTCTTTTTACGTTATGAGCTCAATGTCGATAAATCCGCGAGTCTAGAAATTCATTTCTGACAATTGAACCTTCTCGAACTGTTTCTTTTTAAGAACCAAAAAGATTTGTGCCAAAATAACAGATGCCAAGAAGAACAAAAGGCCTTGGACACGTAAGGGATCTTGAAGTACTATTTCTGCATCTCCCTGACCAAATCCGCCCACATTAGGATTACTCGTCAACGGTTGATCCAATTTGATAGATTCGCCTTCTGAAACAAGAAGTTCTGGCCCTGGAGGGATAATATCAACCACTTGACGTCCATCCGATGCATCCGCTATGGTTATTTCGTAACCCCCTTTTTCTTTTCGTATTATTTTACCTACTATACCTGCTGATGTAGCATTATAAACTGTATTGTTACTTTTGCTCCCGTCGGGATAAATCTGACCCCTTCCCCTGTTTCCGCCTACATATATAGGATATTTTAAGAAGTGAACCTCCTTCGTAGTAGCGGGGTCCGGGGAAAGGATAGGAAAGGTTATTTCAATATATTTCTGACCAGGAACGGGGCCTATCACAAGAATATTTTTTTTATTGGGGCGATAGCTCTGAAAAGACAGATTGCCTATCTTTTCTTTTATCTCGGGGGAAATCCGATCAGCAGGAGCTAATTCAAAACCCTCTGGTAAAATAAGAACAGCCCCTACATTCAAAGCACCCTTTTTACCATTAGCAAGAACTTGTTTTAGTTGCATATCATAAGGGATTCGAACAACTGCTTCAAATACAGTATCTGGAAGTACCGTTTGTGGAACTTCAATATCCACGGGCTTATTAGCTAAATGGCAATTGGCACATACAATACGACCAGTCGCTTCTCGCGGATTTTCATAACCCTGCTGTGCAAAAATGGGATATGCACTTGAAATGGATGGCCGAGTTATGATATATATCATGAGCGATACGGAAATGGATCGAGTAATTTGTTCTTTTATCCAAGAAAAAGTCTTTCTAGTTTGCATGGTCCAACCATTGAGCCCAAAAATGTCTACAATAAATTTGGTAGGTCGCTAACCTAGTTCCCTATCCGCAATTCTGCTATTTACTGGAATAATTTTACTGGAATAAATAATATTAATATATAGAATAAATCTTTGGGATGGGTATAAAAATAAAGAGTAAGTATGATTTTACATGCTTTGCTTCTGTACAACTACAAAGTAAGAAACGTTAGAATTGAATTGGATTAATATCAGTAGATCCTTTTTTAATCATTCATTGAATGATAAATCACTACAAGTGACGGAGAAACACGATTTAAATAACGAAAAATCCAAAATTTAAATAGAGTATCTAGAATGACTGGAAAAGTAGAAACAAGACCAGATATAATTTGATCATTATGAGCAAATCCAAAATCTTTGTAGACAAAGCCAATCATTAGTTCCCAACCATGGGGCGAATGGAATCCGATACATAAATCTGTTAATAAAAGAATCGAAAAAGCCTTTATTGTGTCACTTAAGTTATATAGGAATTCCTGAGCCCAAGAGTTAAGAATAACAAGTTCTTTATTACCCAAAATTGAATAACCACTTAGAATAACGAAACAGATTATATTTGTCAAGAAGTGCAAAATCGTATGGATATGATCCTCATTGTGTATCTTGATTAATTGGAGCGTTTCTTTGTGGATTCCTATACGAAGGTTTTGTAGATGTGTCTCCGAGTATTCCTTGATCATTTCCTCCAAAAGAAAGATTTCCTCCAATTCTATGAATTTTTCGAGAATATTTTTTTCTTGAATATCATTCAAAAAAATTTCAGATTGCCTAGTATTCCACAAATAAGTAACCCAAGATTCCAGACTTTTATTAAATGAGAGAGAAATCCACCAGGGCAAAAATACTATAGATGCAAGATATAAAAGAGGGTTGAATGCTTTCTTTTTTGACATTTTTTCATTTCGTCTATGAATTTTTAATGAACCGACCTCATTAGTTGACTCTACGCCATCCAATATTTCTCTCATGCATGAGTTCTATTACAAAGTATCGAACTTATGAATCTATTCACTGTTTTGTTTTGTGGTTGTTACGTTACGTATACGTCTTCTTTGACTAGAATGAGCGTTATGAAGAAACTTCAGTTAAGTTATGGTATAGAAAAGGGGGATTCTTTAGTTTTTCCTTACTGCTGAGAAAGCATTCACTCTCTCAGCTCATTTCTCAAAATACTTCAATCGGTACACGCAAGAAATAGGCCAATTCGGCAGCTTTTTGTTCGATTTCCCGTGGAGTAACATTCTCATCAGTACGAGTCAAGGGAATGGCCCCCTGGCCTCTGATATCCATATAAAGGACACGGCGAGCATAAATACCCTCTTTAACTTCTATTCTGACGGACTGAATATCCTTTATAAGGAATCGGAGGAAGATGCGACGATTTTTTCCAGGGAATCCCCAACGAAAAATACACACCATTCCTTCTTTTCTATCGAATCGATCATAACCACCCCCTACATTCCACGAAATTGTGCACCACAAATAGGAGCTAATAAAGAGACCCGCGATCCCATAGAAAGACATCACAATCCCTTGTGGAAAAAAAAGGATTTGCTGAGACGGAAATAAAGATATCAAGTTTCTCCCAAGATAACTGGAAGTTCCAACCAATAAGAATCCTAATGAACCTAAAAAAAGGATAACGGCCCAGCAGAAATTACTTGTTTTTCGCGACCCCGTTATAGGTTGTATCCATATATGTTCTGATCGACAACTCATACTTGATCTGGTTTCGTTTTATTGTAATTGAGAGAATACCCTAGACTTTAGTCTTTTTGTTTCCGAAGTAACTCTCATCAACTAGTACTAGTTTGATGTGAACCTTTAAGAGTAATTTATCAAATTGGTTAGATCTAAAAAAAAAAAATACCCTTCGTATGATCCCATCAATATACATATAGATGTACCGATTTTACAGTTCAGCCATCCGGCGATCCTGAGATTTTTTCAAATAGATAGAATTCCTTTACCCCCATATCATCTTTCTACAGGCCAAAGAGCCCCTTTTCGACGGAAGCGCCGCATGTTATACCTTCTTTTCTTACACTAAATGGGTATCTGCGTTATGATACAAGTCTTAGTTTTGAAAAAAAAAAAATGGATCAGAGTTGGGCCCATCAGATCTAAACAGTCTTATTTTTTTGAACATGAAGAAATAAAGAAGCCATTGCCATTGCCGGAAATACTAAGCCTACTAAAGGCACCAAAACAGAGGGAAAGTCGAAAGTTGTCATATAAAGGATACCTCAATTTACTATTTGTACCTGTTATTATTTATATTAATATTATAAAGATAAAGATTAGTATAAATCTAAGTGAGTATAGAAGGTACAAAAGCATATATCATATCTATAGTTTCTATATTATAAATTCTATATTTGGATTATATATACATACGTAAGACGTAGAACAAAAATTTTTTATTTTCCTAGAATTTAACGAAAATAAGAATTCACTATTTTTCTTGTTGATAGAGGCCTCTTAACTGAATTAGTAATCAAGAATATAGATAAAAAGGAGTTATCCACAACTTTTGATTTCTTTTTACAATTTAGATCTTATGTCAACAAAGAAACCCCATTCATATTCGTTTTACTTGGATTCTGATAAACTAACTACTTGTTTGCTACAAATAAAAAAGGAACTTAATGCTCTATTGAATTTTGATTCAAAGGAAAGAAAGCGTGGAGCTGAAATAACTCACTCAGAACGCTTTTTAAAGGATTACGTGGTACGATTAGATCGAATAAGCCCTTCTGGAATAAATATTCAGCCGCCTGTGAACCTTCAGGTACTGTTTTATTCAATGTTTGTTCAATTACTCTTTTACCCGCAAATGCAATATAGGCATTGGGTTCGGCAATAATGATATCTCCCAACATACCAA